TCTTTTTGATGAGAATTGAAAGTTTTACATGAGAGAAACCTGTCTTTATATATCTTTTTTTGAGGAAAAGATTCTATGATAATCATTATATTGAATATTGAAATGATTCAGTGGATTCCTCAAAAGGAGAATCCTTTCTTTTCAAGACTTTTCATTAACAATCTTAATGATTGGATCATAATCATATGCTTCTTTTGAATTCTGATGAGAAATAAAAAGAAAGAAAAAAGAAATAGTAAAATGATTTTTTCTTCATCGAATGACTATTCATCTCTTAGTATTAGGTTTTCATAAAATAGGGGGCAGAAAGAATCTATGGAAAAATGTTGGTTCAATTCGATGTTGTCTAACAAGAAGTTAGAACATAGGTGTGGACTAAGTAAATCAATGGATAGTCTTGATGCTCTTGGACATACCAGTGGAAGTGAAGAAACTATTCTAAATGATGTGGAGAAAAAGATTACTAGTTGGCACAGTTATAGTTTCAGTAATATTAATTATCTAAATTATTTATTTGATAGCAGGAATATTTGGAGTTTGATCTCTGATCATACTTTTTTAGTTAGAAATAGTAATGGTGACACTTATTCTGTATATTTTGATATTGAAAATCAGATTTTTGATATTGACAATGTTAGTTCTTTTTTGAGTGAACTAGAGATTCTTTTTCCTAGTTATTTTAATAGTGGATCTAATAGTAGTAATTACTACTATTATTATTCCATGTATGATACTCAATCTAATTGGAATAATCACATTAATAGTTGCATTGATAGTTATCTTCGTTTTGAAATCAGTCTTAAGAGTTACATTTACAGTGGTATCGACAGTTACATTTCTAGTTTCATTTGTACGGAAAGTATAAGTAGTATTGAAAGTGTAAATTCTAGTATCAAAACTAGTAGCAGTTATTTCAATAGAACAGAAAGATCTAATGATTTCGATATAAATACAAAATACAAACAGTTATGGGTTCAATGTGAGAATTGTTATGGATTAAATTATAAAAAATTTTTTAGTTCAAAAATGAATATTTGTGAACACTGCGGATATCATTTGAAAATGAGTAGTTCAGATAGAATTGAACTCTTTATTGATCCTGGCACTTGGGAGCCTATGGATGAAGATATGGTCTCTATGGACCCCATTGAATTTCATTCAGAGGAGGAACCTTATATAGATCGCATCTCTTTTTATCAAAGAAAAACGGGTTTAACTGAAGCTGTTCAAACGGGCGTAGGTCAACTAAATAGTATTCCCATAGCAATTGCAGTTATGGATTTTCAGTTTATGGGAGGTAGTATGGGATCCATAGTAGGTGAGAAAATCACCCGTTTGATCGAGTATGCTACTAATCGATCTCTACCTGTCATTATTGTGTGTGCTTCTGGAGGAGCACGCATGCAAGAAGGGAGTTTGAGCTTGATGCAAATGGCTAAAATATCTTCTGCTTCATATGATTATCAATCAAATAAAAAGTTATTCTATGTATCAATCCTTACATCTCCTACAACTGGCGGAGTTACAGCAAGTTTTGGTATGTTGGGAGATATCATTATTGCTGAACCTAATGCCTACATCGCTTTTGCGGGTAAAAGAGTAATTGAACAAACATTGAAAAAGACAGTACCCGATGGTTCACAAGCGGCTGAGTATTTATTCCATAAGGGCTTATTCGACCCAATCGTACCACGTAATCCTTTAAAAGGTGTTCTTAATGAGTTATTTCAGCTACATGGTTTCCTTCCCTTGAATCAAGATTAAAAAAAGATTCTCAAAAAGATTGAAATTCTTCATTTTGAAAGTATAGCACTAGCTTCAGTTATTTTTATTTGTAGCGAATAAGCATTTAGTTCATTATAAAAAACTAAGAAGATGGTGTTTTCTTTGGGGACATCAGTTATAAGTGTAGTAAGAGTCAGAAGTTTTGGATAATGACTTTTTGCCCCGGATCCTTTTTTTTCTTTTACCTCTCTTCCTGATTAGGAATAAGCATCCCTCTATCGACAAGATAAAAAAGAATTTCTTTCTCCTTCCGAGAAATCCGGGAAATAAAAATAAATTTCTCCGTCCTTTTGACATATTCATATTGAAATATTCATATATAGAACAACGAAAAATAGATAAAAAAAGATATAGAAAAAATAAAAAGAAAGAAGAAATCTCAAATAAAAGAAAGAAAATAGAAATATTCAAATAACAAATAACAAATAATACGAATATAGAAGTTCTTTCTATTTATCGAAAACCCCCCGTTTTTCACTAGGAATCCCTGTTTGTTGGATAAGATTGGTTAAAGTCGGGAACTCATAAGAAACTGTTTTCTATCTTTCCTTTCAAAACATCTTTTTTGTTTTGAAAGGAAAGATAGAAAGACGATGAAGATAAAGATGGGAGAAGAAGAATCCAATTTCTGAAAGCGGATTCTCATACATATTCGTGTATTGTATAAAGAGGAATAGGTACACTTCATTTAGTTCTACATTCGTTTTTTCTTATTAAATACTTCATATTAAGATTATATTAATATTCTTTATAATAGATAGACTTATCATAAGATATCTTTATAATTATAATAGGTACAAATATGAAATCGAGGTACCCATTCTATGATAGATTTGAACTTTCCCTCTATTTTTGTTCCTTTAGTGGGCCTAGTCTTTCCGGCAATCGCAATGGCTTCTTTATCTCTTTATGTCCAAAGAAATAAGATTGTCTAAATACGATGGGACCAAATCTCATCAATTTCTTTCAACTTTCAACACTGGATTATCATACAGATACTCTTCTTTTAATTTAATATGGTTAATTTAATATGGTAGGATATATGATATGTGGCCTTTCCGAAAACAAATGGAAGAGTTGTTTTGTTATGTATGCCGATGCATAATATACGCATTAATGCGTGTATATGCGATTATAGCTTAATCAATTGAATTATTAAATTCAAAAATGATCATCAGCAAATCTTTTTTGAAAAATATTTGAAATAGAAATTCAATGTATCTAACCAATTATTTCTAAAGGTTCCCGTTGGAATGCTGCTAGTTGATGAAAGTTACTTCGGGATCAAGCAATAAAAATCGAGTCAAATCCATTTGGGTTATTCTCTCAATTCCAATCAAATGCAACTGGATCTAGTATAGTATGAACTGGCGATCAGAACATATATGGATAGAACTTATAACGGGGTCTCGAAAAACAAGTAATTTTTGCTGGGCCTGTATCCTTTTTTTAGGTTCACTAGGATTCTTAGTGGTTGGAACTTCCAGTTATCTTGGTAAAAATCTGATATCCGTATTTCCGTCTCAGCAAATTCTTTTTTTCCCACAAGGGATCGTGATGTCTTTCTATGGAATCGCAGGTCTATTCATTAGTTCTTATTTGTGGTGCACAATTTCATGGAATGTAGGTAGTGGTTATGACCGATTTGATAGAAAAGAAGGGATAATGTCCCTTTTTCGTTGGGGATTTCCTGGAAGAAATCGTCGCATCTTCCTTCGTTTCTTTATGAAAGATATCCAATCAATCAGAATGGAAGTGAAAGAGGGTCTTTTTCCTCGTCGTGTCCTTTATATGGAAATAAGGGGCCAAGGAGCCATTCCCTTGACCCGTACTGATGAGAATTTGACTCCACGAGAAATTGAACAAAAAGCTGCCGAATTGGCCTATTTCTTGCGCGTACCCATTGAAGTATTTTGAAATGAACTGAAGAAGAAATCTCAGCATGAGAGAAGGAAATTAAAACATCTCAAAAGCAGGAGGACTTATATGGACTAAGAAAATATAATATAACTAATCAAATAAAATATATTAAGGAGAATAGAGAGAATAGAAACTATTTGTACACAAAAACTCTTTTGTATACGCATACACATGGCGTCCAGCTTCACTCTTTATCTTTATACTAGTAAAAAAGTCTAATAAGTATAGATTCATCAAATATCCTAACATGTCTTTTATTTTCGTAAAACATAATTCCTCTTTTTAGGCCTTTGAATTGATACCCTATCCCCGCGCTGTGGTTAGACAGTGAAATCTTTCGAATTCGAAATAGAAAGAAAATAATTAAAGGATCCGGTAGGGTTCGTCTTTAAATCCAAATTCTATGCGTTAGTTCAAATGGGTTTTCGAGTCTTCATCGAAAGATGAAGAGGAAATCGGTTACAATTTGCCTAATTGAGATCTCTGGAATCTGGAAAGAATATTTACTTCTTTTTTTTTTTCATTCGAAAAGGGCCCTTCTTCTATGTTCTATTCTATATTATTCTAGATCCAAAGACTCAATTCTTACACAAAAACAAAAATAGGAAAAGAACCATAGGTTCGATACCTTGTTCTTGTTAGAGTTATAGACTATATAGTGCTTCATAGAAATCTCAGATAGAATCGACGAATGAAACAGGTTCATTAACAATTCACATCACGGATACGGATACAGAATGAAAAAAAAGAAAGCATTGGCTTCCCTCCCATATCTTGTGTCTATACTCTTTTTGCCCTGGTGGGTTTCTCTCTCATTTAAGAAATGTATAGAAACTTGGGTTCTTAATTGGTGGAATACCAGGCAATCCGAAATCCTTTTGAATGATATTCAAGAGAAAAATGTTATAGAAAAATTTATGGAATTAGAAGAACTATTCCTGTTGGACGAGATGATAAAGGAGTACTCGGAGACACATATGCAAAGGTTTCGTATAGGAATGCACAAGGAAACAATACAATTGGTCCAAAGACACAATGAATCTCATTTCCATATCATTTTGCATTTCTCTACAAATCTAATCTGTTTCGCTATTCTAAGTGGTTATTTTTTTCTGGGCAATGAAGAACTTTTCATTATAAATTCTTGGATTCAGGAATTTATCTATAACTTAAGTGATACAATCAAAGCTTTTTCGATTCTTTTAGTTACTGATTTATGGATCGGATTTCACTCGACCCATGGTTGGGAACTAATGATTGGTTCGATCTACAACGATTTTGGATTGGCTCAGAATGATCAGATTATATCTGGTCTTGTTTCCACTTTTCCAGTGATTCTAGATACAATTGTGAAATATTGGATCTTCCATTTTTTAAATCGTGTATCTCCTTCGCTTGTAGTAATTTATCATTCAATGAATGAATAATTCATTAGATCTTTTGATATCAATCAAATCAGAATCTTTATTCATGTATAAAGAAATCATTTTTAATCTTACTTATTCTTTATACTTCTACCTTTTCAATTCAAGGTATTCATACTATATTCCACCAGTACAATTCTTTCAGTACAATCAATACAATGGCAAACTTGTGGATAGGGAATTCTACTAGCTACCTATCGAATTTATTGTAGAAATTCCGGGGATCAATGATTGGACCATGCAAAATAGAAAGACTTTTTCTTGGGTAAAAGAACAGATGACTCGATCCATTTATGTATCGATCATGATATATGTAATAACTCGAGCATCTATTTCAAATGCATATCCCATTTTTGCGCAGCAGGGTTATGAAAATCCACGAGAAGCAACTGGGCGAATTGTATGTGCCAATTGCCATTTAGCTAATAAGCCCGTGGATATTGAAGTTCCGCAAGCTGTGCTTCCTGATACTGTATTTGAAGCAGTTGTTCGAATTCCTTATGATATGCAACTGAAACAAGTTCTTGCTAATGGTAAAAAAGGAGCTTTGAATGTAGGAGCTGTTCTTATTTTACCCGAGGGATTCGAATTAGCCCCCCCCGATCGTATTTCTCCCGAAATGAAAGAAAAGATGGGCAATCTTTCTTTTCAATGTTATCGTCCTAATAAAAGAAATATTCTTGTGATAGGTCCTGTTCCCGGTAAGAAATATAGTGAAATCGTCTTTCCTATTCTTTCCCCCGACCCTGCTACGAAAAAAGACATTCACTTCTTAAAATATCCCATATATGTAGGTGGGAACAGGGGAAGGGGTCAGATTTATCCTGATGGTAGCAAAAGTAACAATACAGTTTATAATGCTACATCTGCTGGTATAGTAAGCAGAATAGCACGTAAAGAAAGGGGGGGATATGAAATAACCATAGTTGATGCATCGGAAGGACGTCAAGTGGTTGATATTATACCTCCAGGACCAGAACTTCTTGTTTCAGAAGGTGAATCCATCAAGCTTGATCAACCATTAACAAGTAATCCAAATGTAGGAGGTTTTGGTCAGGGAGACGCAGAAATAGTGCTTCAAGATCCATTACGAGTCCAAGGCCTTCTGTTCTTCTTGGCATCTGTGATTTTGGCACAAATCTTTTTGGTTCTGAAAAAGAAACAATTTGAAAAGGTTCAGTTGTACGAAATGAATTTCTAGATCTAGAGATTCCTTAAAATAAAGTTGGTAAAAGTGCCAAATTCTTGTTGATCAGTAGAATGATATATGATTCAAAAAATTCTATAAGTCTTTTCTTTGTTTTTTTTTTTTACTCTTTTTTCTTTTGCGGGATGTCTGAAACTCATTACTTGTATACCATTCCTAATGATAGAAAATAAGCATACAAATACAATACAAAGGAATAGAATACAAGGCAAGGAAAGGACGGGAAAAATGAAAGGAAAAAAGATTTCTAGAAAGTATTCTTAGTCTTCCTAATCGTCTATTCGATTAGATACAAGACGACACAAGAAAATCTTTTTCTTGTGTCGTCTTGTATCGAAAGAATCATGATTTTTTCTCCTGTTTGCCAAAGATTCTTATTCCTTGTTTTGTTTCGGCTGAAAAGCGGATTAGATCTTTACGCATATCCAAATCTTTCTTTACAGTTTTCTTTTTTTTTTTTTTCTTTTTTGTTTTATTTTAGTATAAAGAGTTGAGTATAAAAAGAAAAGGATTTGCAGGATGTTTCATACTTCTAAAATACGTATTTATTGGATTATTCATAAAATAGATGAATTCCTCTTTCTTGTTGCTTCATAATCAACATATTGACATAATAGTGAATATTATGTAGGAACGACAGAAACTATGAATCAGTAAATAGATTAAATTATTCAAAAACATCATAATAAAAAAGGAATAGAATAGAGTGGTTTGAAACATCAGAGCAAAGGATCCGTTTTGTCATTTCTAAAAATAGAATATTTGGATTATGTTGACTGAGGTTCCATATGTTTTTGAATAGATCAAAGTCTCGCTCTAAGAGTAAGAACTCAGCGGGGCCTTACCCCGCTGAGTTCTTACTCTTTCATGTCTACAATCTAATCTGGTTCATATGATTATGAAAGTATTACAGAGATGAGCCCAACCCGGAATAGGAGCCGTAAAAGAAAATGCCTATTAAACCGATCACAGGAATACCAGTTACAGTACCTATCAGCCAAAGAGGAATCCTTCCAGTAGTATCGGCCATTTCCCCCCCTTCTTTTTCATCAAGTGGTCATGCTAGAGACAAAAACAGTCATGGATAATTATGAGGATAGTATCCTTCCGAATAGACTAAGAGAATTCCTACTATTACTATTTCTTTTTATTAATTGAAGAAAT